AAATTCGAGAAAAAGAGCCAATTGTATGGGGAATACTTCAGGAGGTTATGCGGGGACATCCTATATTGCTGAATAGAGCGCCTACTCTGCATAGATTAGGCATACAGGCATTCCAACCCATTTTAGTGGAAGGACGTGCTATTTGTTTACATCCATTAGTTCGTAAGGGATTCAATGCAGATTTTGATGGGGATCAAATGGCTGTTCATGTACCTTTATCGTTGGAGGCTCAAGCGGAGGCTCGTTTACTTATGTTTTCTCATATGAATCTCTTGTCTCCAGCTATCGGAGATCCCATTTCCGTACCAACTCAAGATATGCTTATGGGGCTCTATGTATTAACAAGCGGGAATCGTCGAGGTATTTGCGCAAATAGGTATAATCCGTTTAATTGCAGAAATTTTCAAAATGAAAAAATTGACGCTAATGCTAATAAGGATAAGTATATAAAAGAACCCTTTTTTTGTAATTCCTATGATGCAATTGGAGCTTATCGCCAGAAAAGAATCAATTTAGAGAGCCCTTTGTGGCTTCGGTGGCAACTAGATCAAGGCCTTATTGCTTCAAGAGAAGCTCCCATCGAAGGTCACTTTGGATCTTTAGGTACCTATCATGAGATTTATGGACACTATCTAATAGTAAGAAGTATAAAAAAAAAAATTCTTTCTATATACATTCGAACCACTGTTGGTCATATTTATCTTTATCGAGAAATCGAAGAAGCTATACAAGGGTTTTGCCAAGCCTGCTCAGACGGTACCTAATCTAATCATAGGGATCTAAGCTAAGTGATTTTATGACATTGGTCTGAATTCAGATCTCTTTGGTGCAACTAGGACTATAGTTCCTGAATTTCTACGCGAATCAAGATTGAGAAAAGGAAGTTTTCCAAGCATTAACTCAAATCTATTGCCGAGCCCTATTCATCGGAATATGGAGGTATTTATGGCCGAACGGGCCAATCTCTTCTTTCACAATAAAGTGATAGATGGAACTGCCATTAAACGAATTATTAGTCGATTCATAGATCACTTCGGAATGGCATATACATCACACATCCTGGATCAAGTAAAGACTCTGGGTTTCCATCAAGCCACTGCTACATCTATTTCATTAGGAATTGATGATCTTTTAACAATACCTTCGAAAGGATGGCTAGTCCAAGATGCTGAACAACAAAGTTTGATTTTGGAAAAACACCATCATTATGGAAATGTACACGCGATAGAAAAATTACGTCAATCCATTGAGATATGGTATGCTACAAGTGAATATTTGCGACAAGAAATGAATCCGAATTTTAGGATGACGGAACCCTTTAATCCAGTCCATATAATGTCCTTTTCGGGAGCTAGGGGAAATGCATCTCAAGTACACCAATTAGTAGGTATGAGAGGATTAATGTCGGATCCACAAGGACAAATGATTGATTTACCCATTCAAAGCAATCTACGGGAAGGATTGTCTTTAACAGAATATATCATTTCTTGCTATGGAGCCCGAAAAGGAGTTGTGGATACTGCTGTACGAACATCAGATGCTGGATATCTTACGCGCAGACTTGTTGAAGTAGTTCAACACATTGTTATACGTAGAACAGACTGTGGCACCACCCGAGGGATTTCTGTGAGTTCTCGAAATGGAATGATACCGGAAAGGATTTTTATTCAAACATTAATAGGTCGTGTATTAGCAGACAATATATATATGGGTCTACGATGCATTGCCACTCGAAATCAAGATATTGGGATTGGACTTGTCAATCGATTCATCACCTTTCGAACACAACCAATATCTATTCGAACTCCTTTTACTTGTAGAAGTACGTCCTGGATCTGTCGATTATGTTATGGTCGAAGTCCTACTCATGGCGACCTGGTGGAATTGGGAGAAGCTGTAGGTATTATTGCGGGTCAATCCATTGGAGAGCCGGGTACTCAACTAACATTAAGAACGTTTCATACCGGCGGAGTATTCACAGGGGGTACTGCCGAACATGTGCGAGCCCCCTCTAATGGAAAAATCAAATTTAATAAGGGTTTGGTTCATCCCACACGTACACGTCATGGGCATCCTGCTTTTCTCTGTTCTATGGACTTATATGTAACTATTGAGAGTCAAGATATTATACACAACGTGACTATTCCACCAAAAAGTTTTCTTTTAGTTCAAAATGATCAATATGTAGAATCAGAACAAGTGATTGCTGAAATTCGCTCGGGAACATACACTTTGAATTTTACAGAGAGGGTTCGAAAACATATTTATTCCGATTCAGAAGGAGAAATGCACTGGAGTACTGATGTATACCATGCATCTGAATTTACATATAGTAATGTCCATCTTTTACCAAAAACAAGCCATTTATGGATATTGTCAGGGGGTTCGTGCAGATCCAGTATAGTCCCGTTTTCGCTACACAAGGATCAAGATCAAATAAACGTTCATTCTCTTTCTGTCGAAAGAGGATATATTTCTAACCCTTCAGTAAATAATGATA